CAAAAATAAAGTAGGGGCTCTGGATCAAATCAAATAAATAGTATTCTTCGCCGCAATTCCCATACTAGGATATTGATATTATTAATAGTGGAATACAAGTAATTCCCAACAGCTCGCATAAAAAGTATAAAGAAATCAAGCAAAAACCTTTTTTTCTATTTTTACATGCATCAAGCAAAAACCTTTTTTTCTATTTTTACATGCATCAATCAACAAGAATTTGGTTATTTTTATTAACTTAATTTAATATTGATAAACCCATGGATCTAGAAATTCATTTCTGATAATTGAACCTTCTCAAACTGTTTCTTTTTAAGAACCAAAAAAATTTGTGCCAGAATAACGGATGCAAAGAAGAAAAAAAGACCTTGGACACGTGATGGGTCTTGAAGTACTATTTCTGCATCTCCCTGACCAAATCCCCCCACGTTAGGATTACTCGTTAATGGTTGATCAAGCTTGATGGATTCACCTTCAGAAACAAGAAGTTCTGGTCCTGGAGGTACAATATCTATGACTTGGTGTCCGTCCGACATATCTGCTATGTTTATTTCATACCCGCCCTTTTCTTTACGCACTATTTTGCTTACTATACCCGCCGCTGTAGCATTATAGACTGTATTGTTACTCTTACTCCCATCGGGATAAATCTGACCCCTTCCCCTGTTCCCACCAACGTAGATAGGATATTTTAAGAAGTAAACATCTTTCTTAGTAGCAGGGTCCGGGGAAAGAATAGGAAAGGTGATTTCGCTATATTTCTGACCAGGAACAGGACCTATGACAAGAATATTTTTTTTAGTCGGACGATAACTCTGAAAAGACAGATTACCCATCTTTTCTTTCATTTCGGGAGAAATACGATCGGGAGGAGCTAGTTCGAATCCCTCAGGTAAAATAAGAACCGCCCCCACATTCAAAGACCCCCTTTTACCATTAGAAAGAACTTGTTTCAGTTGCATATCATAAGGGATTCTAACAACTGCTTCAAATACAGTATCGGGAAGCACCGCTTGCGGAACCTCAATATCCACGGGCTTATTAGCTAAATGGCAATTGGCGCATACAATACGCCCGGTTGCTTCTCGTGGATTTTCATAACTCTGTTGTGCAAAAATGGGATATGCTTGTGAAATAGATGTCCAAGTTATTACATATATCAACATCGCGATCGATACAGACATGGATCGAGTCATCCGCTCCTTTACCCAAGAAAAGATATTTCTATTTTGCATGGTCCAATCATTGATCCCGAAAATTTCTACAATAAATTAGGTAGGTTGCTAGTATAGTTTCCTATCCACGATTCTGCTATTTACTGGAATAATTTCACTGTAACACAGGAAAAATTCCCTGGATGAGTAGAAACATAAAGAGTGGGTAAAATTTTTAATGGTTTGTTTTGTTTATGGGCGAAGTAACAAACATTAGAATTGGATTCATATTAATTCATATTAGTGGATTATTTTTTAGTCATTCATTGAATGATAAATCACTACAAGTGAGGGAGATACACGATTTAAATAACGGAAGATCCAATATTTAAAAATGGTATCTAGAATGACTGGAAAAGTGGAAACAAGACCAGATATAATTTGATCATTATGAGAAAATCCAAAATCCTTGTAGACAAAACCAATCATTAGTTCCCAACCATGAGGCGAATGGAATCCAATACATAAATCAGTTAACAAAAGAATAGAAAAGGCTTTTATTGTGTCGCTTAAATTATAGAGAAATTCCCGAACCCAAGAATTAAGAATGACAAGTTCTTCATTACCCAGAATAGAATAACCACTTAGAATAGCAAAACTTATTATATTTGTCGAGAAGTGCAAAATGGTATGTATATGATCCTCATTGTGCATCTGGACCAATCGTATCGTTTCTTCGTGGATTCCTATACGAAGCTTTTGTATCTGCGTCTCCGGGTACTCCTTTATCATTTCGTCCAAAAGAAAGAGTTCTTCTAATTCTATGAATTTTTCTAGAACGTTCTTTTCTTGAATATCATTCAAAAAAGCTTCGGATTGACTAGTATTCCACCAATTAATAACCCAAGATTCCAGACTTTTATTAAATGAGAAAGAGATCCACCAAGGCAAAAATACTATAGATGCAAGATATGGAAGAAGAGGGGCGAATGCTTTCTTTTTTGTCATTTTGAATCAAATCAGTGAATTGTTAATGAAGCGGCTTCTTAGCTAGACTCTATCCAATCTGGTATTTTTATGAAACACGAGTGCTATAATATAACAAAGAGGATTCAATTACTGAGCCCCTTCCCCAGTGTGGGGAAACGTGCATTCTTTAAGTTTCATTTCAAAATACTTCAATTGGTACGCGCAAGAAATAGGCCAATTCAGCAGCTTTTTGTTCAATTTCTCGTGGAGTCAAATTCTCATCAGTACGAGTCAGCGGAAGGGCCCCCTGACCCCTGATTTCCATATAAAGTACACGGCGAGGATAAAGACCCTCTTTAGCCTCTATTCTAATCGACTGGATATCTCTCATAAGAAATCGAAGGAAGATGCGACGATTTCGTCCAGGGAATCCCCAACGAAAAATACACACTATTCCCTCTTTTCTATCGAATTGATCATAACCACTACCTACATTCCACCAAATTGTGCACCACAAATAGGAGCTAATGAACATACCTGCGATCCCATAGAAAGACATCACGATTCCCTGTGGAAAAAAAACGATTTGCTGAGATGGAAATAAGGATATCAGATTCCGACCAAGATAACTAGAAGTTCCAACCAACAGGAATCCTAGTGAACCTAAAAAAAGGATACAGGCCCAGAATAAATTACTCGTTTTTCGAGATCCCGTTATAAGTTCTATCCATATACGTTCTGATCGCCAGTTCATACTAGATCCAGTTACATTTTATTGGAATTGAGAAAATAACCCAAATGAATTTGACTTTCTGTTTTTGTTCCCAAAGTAACTCTCATCAACTAGCACTATTATGATATGATATGTATAAATCATTAGGAATAATTCATAAAATGCGTTCGATAAAAAAAAACAACCCCGCGCATATACCGCCTTTCACTTATGTGTGTTTGGAAGAAGCCACGGGTTGTACCATATTCCAATAAAATAAATGGATATTCATATTATGATCCAAGTCAAATTCTTAAAAAAAATTCATGAGATTTGGTCCTAGACAATCTTGTTTTTTTGAACATGAATAGATAAAGAAGCCATTGCAATTGCCGGAAATACTAGGCCCACTAAAGGCACAAAAAAAGAGGGGAAGTTGAAAGTTGCCATAGACTAGATACCTCGATTTAATATTTGTACCTGTTATAAAGATATCTTATGATAAGTATATCGATTATAAGTATATAATAATAGGTACAAGAAATATAGAATTAAATAAGTGTACCCATTCCCCTTTCCTTTCTATTTTTTATTCTTGTTCTTTTCTACTTATCTTCTAATAAAAAACAAAGGCGTTTCTTACAAGTTCTGCAAAGAACTAATAATAAAATAAAAGTAATTATCCGAAACTTCTGATCCTTTATACTAGATCTTATGCCCTCAAATAAGCCCCCGTTCTTCGGTTTTTACTTTAGATTACAATTACAATAAACTAAATACGAATTCTATTCACCAAAAAGAAAAATAAAGAAACGAATTTCATTTTAATGTTCTACTTATTGGTTTTTGGTTTAATTTGTATTCACGGGAAAGAAACCGTGAAGTTGAAATAACTCGCTCAGAACACCTTTTAAAGGATTACGTGGTACGATTGGGTCGAATAAGCCTTTATGGAATAAATACTCAGCCGCTTGTGAACCATCAGGTACTGTCTTATTCAATGTTTGTTCAATTACTCTTTTACCCGCAAATGCAATATAGGCATTAGGTTCGGCAATAATAATATCTCCTAACATACCAAAACTGGCGGTAACTCCACCGGTTGTCGGAGATGTAAGGATGGATACATATAATAACTTTTTATTTGATTGATAATTATATGAAGCGGAAGATATTTTTGCCATTTGCATCAAACTCAAACTTCCTTCTTGCATACGCGCTCCCCCGGAAGCACACACTATAATAACAGGTAGAGATCTATCAGTAGCATATTCGATCAAACGGGTTATTTTCTCGCCTACTACGGATCCCATACTCCCCCCCATGAACTGAAAATCCATAACCCCGATTGCTATGGGAATACCGTTTAATTGACCTATGCCTGTTTGAACAGCCTCGGTTAACCCTGTCTTTATTTGATAAGAATCAATACGATCTTTATAAGGCTCCTCCTCCGAATGAAATTCAATGGGGTCCACAGAAACCATGTCGTCATCCATGGGAGCCCAAGTGCCTGGATCAATCGAAAGTTCGATTCTATCTGAACTACTCATTTTCAAATGATATCCACATTGTTCACAAATATTCAATTTTGATCTCAAAAACTTCTTATAATTTAATCCATAACAATTTTCGCATTGAACCCACAAATGCCTGTATTTTTTATTTATATCGAGATCATTATATTTTCCTCGCATATGGGAATCGCTTTCGTGGGAATCACTTTCAGTTGCACTAGTTTTTATATTGGAACTTGCAATGACAATATCATTTACGTTTTCATTACAAATGTAACTATAAATATAGCTCTTACTGTAATTTTCACTATCACTTGAAATGTAACTATTAATACTGATTTCAGAATAAAGATAATTGTCAATGCATCTATTAATGTGATTATTCCAACTATATTTAGTATCATACATGTAATGATCATAGTAGTGATTGTCACTCGTAGGCCCATTATTCAGATAACTAGAATTAATATAACTCGAAAAAGACCGTTCTAGTTCACTTAGAAACGAATGATCGTTGTCAATCTCAAAAATATGATTTTCAATATCAAAATATATGGAATAATTGTCACCATTACTATCCCTAACTAAAAAAGTGTCATCAGAGATGAAACTCCGAATGCCCCTGACATCGAATAAACGATCAACATT